GCTGGCGTAGCTTAATTAAAGCATAACACTGAAGCTGTTAAGATGGACCCTAAAAAGTCCCGCAGGCACAAAGGCTTGGTCCTGACTTTACTATCAGCTTTAACTGAACTTACACATGCAAGTCTCCGCATTCCTGTGAGGATGCCCTTAATCCCCTGCCCGGGGACGAGGAGCCGGCATCAGGCGCGCTCAGGCAGCCCAAGACGCCTTGCTAAGCCACACCCCCAAGGAAACTCAGCAGTGATAGATATTAAGCCATAAGCGAAAGCTTGACTTAGTTAAGGTTAAGAGGGCCGGTAAAACTCGTGCCAGCCACCGCGGTTATACGAGAGGCCCTAGTTGATAACTACCGGCGTAAAGAGTGGTTACGGAAAAATGTTTAATAAAGCCGAACACCTCCTCAGCCGTCATACGCACCTGGGGGCACGAAGACCTACTGCGAAAGCAGCTTTAATTATACCCGAACCCACGACAGCTACGACACAAACTGGGATTAGATACCCCACTATGCCTAGCCGTAAACTTTGATAGAAAAATACAACTGATATCCGCCAGGGAACTACAAGCGCCAGCTTAAAACCCAAAGGACTTGGCGGTGCCTCAGACCCACCTAGAGGAGCCTGTTCTAGAACCGATAACCCCCGTTCAACCTCACCACCTCTTGTTTTCCCCGCCTATATACCACCGTCGTCAGCTTACCCTGTGAAGGCCCGATAGTAAGCAAAATGGGTAAAACCCAAAACGTCAGGTCGAGGTGTAGCGCATGGGGTGGGAAGAAATGGGCTACATTCTCTAAATTAGAGCACTACGAACCACGTTGTGAAACCAACGTCCGAAGGTGGATTTAGCAGTAAACAGAAAACAGAGAGTTCTCTTGAAACTGGCTCTGAGGCGCGCACACACCGCCCGTCACTCTCCCCAAGTTTAATTTATCCTTCTAACTAAGAAGTTAACCAAACAAAGGGGAGGCAAGTCGTAACATGGTAAGTGTACCGGAAGGTGCGCTTGGAATAACCAGAGTGTAGCTAAAATAGGAAAGCACCTCCCTTACACCGAGAAGACATCCGTGCAAATCGGGTCACCCTGAGCTGACTAGCTAGCCAACACATTTGGTCTAACACCACAACATATATAACCCCACAAAACTTAAAATTAAGTCAACAAACCATTTTTCCACCTTAGTACGGGCGACAGAAAAGGAGATAATTGAGCAACAGAAAAAGTACCGCAAGGGAAAGCTGAAAGAGAACTGAAACAACCCATTTAAGCCTAGAAAAGCAGAGATTAAATCTCGTACCTTTTGCATCATGATTTAGCCAGCAAACCAGAGCAAAGAGAACTTTAGTTCAGGCCCCCGAAACTAGACGAGCTACTCCGGGACAGCCTATTATAGGGCCAACCCGTCTCTGTGGCAAAAGAGTGGGACGAGCCCCGAGTAGAGGTGATAAACCTATCGAGCCTAGTTATAGCTGGTTGCTTAGGAAATGAATAGAAGTTCAGCCCCCTGGCTTTCTTAAGACCCCAAGGTAAAACTAACCTTGTCCCAAAGAAACCAAGAGAGTTAATCAAAGGAGGTACAGCTCCTTTGAACAAGGACACAACCTTTACAGGCGGCTAAGGATCATAATTAATAAGGTAACCTGTTACAGTGGGCCTAAGAGCAGCCACCTGCACAGAAAGCGTTAAAGCTCAGACAGATATAAACCTCTTATCCTGATAAGAAATCCCACCCCCCTAACCGTACTAAGCCGCTCCATGCCCCCATGGAAGAGATTATGCTAGAATGAGTAATAAGAGAGAATAACTCTCTCCCAGCACATGTGTAAGTCGGACCGGACCCCCCACCGACAAATAACGAACCCAAGCCAAGAGGGAACTGTAGGCCAGAGTAAACACCGAGAAAAACCTACACAACTAATCGTTAACCCCACACAGGAGTGCCCACAGGGAAAGACCCAAAGGAAGAGAAGGAACTCGGCAAACACAAGCCTCGCCTGTTTACCAAAAACATCGCCTCTTGCAAATCAAAGCATAAGAGGTCCCGCCTGCCCTGTGACTATGGGTTTAACGGCCGCGGTATTTTGACCGTGCGAAGGTAGCGCAATCACTTGTCTTTTAAATGAAGACCTGTATGAATGGCATCACGAGGGCTTAGCTGTCTCCTCTCCCAAGTCAATGAAATTGATCTGCCCGTGCAGAAGCGGGCATAAGTACATAAGACGAGAAGACCCTATGGAGCTTTAGACACCAGGCAGATCACGTCAAGTAAACTTAAATTAACAAGTAGAAACGCAGTGACCCCTAGCCCATATGTCTTTGGTTGGGGCGACCGCGGGGGAAAATAAAGCCCCCATGTGGACTGGGGGCACTGCCCCCACAGCCGAGAGCTACAGCTCTAAGCACCAGAATTTCTGACCAAAAATGATCCGGCGAACGCCGATCAACGGACCGAGTTACCCTAGGGATAACAGCGCAATCCTCTCCCAGAGTCCCTATCGACGAGGGGGTTTACGACCTCGATGTTGGATCAGGACATCCTAATGGTGCAGCCGCTATTAAGGGTTCGTTTGTTCAACGATTAAAGTCCTACGTGATCTGAGTTCAGACCGGAGTAATCCAGGTCAGTTTCTATCTATGAAGTGATGTTTCCTAGTACGAAAGGACCGGAAAGAAGGGGCCCATGCTTAAGGCACGCCCCACCCCCACCTGATGAAGGCAACTAAAACAGACAAGGGGGCACACCGAGATTGCCAAAAAGAATGGCGCGCTAAGGTGGCAGAGCCCGGTAATTGCGAGAGGCCTAAGCCCTTTTTCTCAGAGGTTCAAACCCTCTCCTTAGCTATGATCACCACCCTAATTACCCACGTTATTAATCCACTTGCGTACATCGTGCCTGTTCTATTAGCAGTTGCCTTCCTAACCCTACTCGAACGAAAAGTCCTTGGGTATATGCAACTTCGGAAAGGACCCAACATCGTTGGCCCGTATGGATTACTTCAACCTATCGCGGACGGCCTAAAACTCTTTATTAAAGAACCAGTTCGACCCTCCACCTCCTCCCCATTCCTATTTCTCGCTACACCTATACTTGCCCTCACACTTGCACTTACACTATGAGCCCCTATACCCATCCCCTACCCTATTACAGACCTGAACCTAGGAGTACTGTTTGTCCTCGCACTTTCTAGCCTTGCCGTATATTCTATCTTGGGCTCTGGGTGAGCTTCAAACTCCAAATATGCCTTAATTGGGGCCCTACGAGCAGTAGCACAAACCATCTCCTACGAAGTCAGCCTAGGCCTAATCTTACTTAGCGTAATTATCTTCACAGGAGGATTTACACTCCAAACCTTCAACGTAGCTCAAGAAAGCATCTGACTACTAGTACCAGCCTGACCCCTTGCCGCCATATGATACATTTCTACCTTGGCCGAAACAAACCGTGCACCTTTTGACCTCACAGAAGGAGAATCAGAATTAGTTTCAGGATTCAACGTAGAATACGCTGGAGGACCATTCGCCCTCTTCTTCCTGGCTGAATACGCTAATATTCTTCTAATAAATACACTTTCAGCCGTCCTATTTCTAGGCGCATCCCACATCCCCGCTTTCCCTGAATTAACAGCCGTAAATCTGATAACGAAAGCTGCCCTACTCTCCGTTGTGTTTTTATGAGTACGAGCTTCCTACCCACGATTTCGATACGACCAACTTATGCATTTAGTTTGAAAAAGCTTCCTTCCATTAACCCTAGCACTTGTCCTATGACACCTCGCGCTTCCTATTGCACTAGCCGGCCTCCCTCCCCAACTTTAATTCCAAGGAATTGTGCCTGAATGCTTAAGGACCACCTTGATAGCGTGGCTGATAGGGGTTCAAGTCCCCTCAATTCTAGAGAGAAGGGATTCGAACCCATCCTCAAGAGATCAAAACTCTTGGTGCTTCCACTACACCACTTTCTAGTAAGGTCAGCTAATTAAGCTTTCGGGCCCATACCCCAAATATGTTGGTTAAAATCCTTCCCTTACTAATGAACCCCTACGTACTTACCATCTTACTTTCTAGCTTAGGTTTAGGCACAGTCCTCACCTTCGCCAGCTCACATTGGCTTCTCGCATGAATAGGCCTAGAAATTAATACACTCGCTATTATTCCAATCATGGCACAACAACATCACCCTCGAGCAATTGAAGCTACTACCAAATATTTTTTAACACAAGCAACCGCCGCAGCAATGATCCTATTTGCTAGTACTACCAATGCCTGACTAGTAGGAGAATGAGAAATTCACCAGCTATCCCACCCCTTGGCAACTACGACAGCAATACTGGCCCTTGCACTTAAACTTGGGCTAGCGCCCGTTCACTTCTGACTTCCAGAGGTTCTTCAAGGACTTGAACTTACTACAGGACTTATCCTGTCAACATGACAAAAACTAGCACCTTTCGCACTTATAATTCAAGTAGCCCCAGCCATTGACCCTTCCTTACTTATCGCATTAGGCCTTCTATCAATCCTCGTAGGAGGATGAGGAGGGCTTAACCAAACCCAGCTACGTAAAATTTTAGCATACTCTTCAATCGCCCACCTAGGGTGAATAGTACTCATTTTACAATTCGCACCTTACCTAACACTCCTCAGCCTTTTCCTGTACATCATCATAACATCTTCAGCATTCCTTGCACTGAAAACCAACAACTCTTTAACTATTAACACTCTAGCAACTTCCTGAACTAAATCCCCTGCTCTCGCCCCACTAACCGCTCTAGTATTGTTATCCCTAGGAGGCCTCCCTCCTCTCTCGGGATTTATGCCTAAATGACTTATTTTACAAGAACTCACAAAACAAGAACTTCCACTACCTGCCACACTAGCTGCCATAGCAGCCCTCCTTAGTCTCTACTTTTATCTACGCCTCTGTTATGCCATAGCCCTTACTATTTATCCCAATACCTTAACTGCTATAGCCCCATGACGCCTTGACTTTACTATCATTACCTTGCCCCTTTCGATTGTTACTATTATAGCCCTAGCCCTACTTCCCCTCACTCCAGCTGTAACTGCAATGTTAACCTTGTAAAAGGGCTTAGGATAGTATTAAGACCCAGAACCTTCAAAGCTCTAAGCGGGAGTGAAAATCTCCCAGCCCTTGTTAAAACTTGCAGGACTTTATCCCACATCTTCTGAATGCAACCCAGACACTTTAATTAAGCTAAAGCCTTTCTAGGTGGGAAGGCCTCGATCCTACAAATTCTTAGTTAACAGCTAAGCGCTCTATCCAGCGAGCATCCATCTACTTTCCCCCGCCGTCCGGGGGGAGCGAGGCGGGGGAAAGCCCCGGCAGGCTATTAGCCTACTTCTTTAGATTTGCAATCTAACGTGTGGTACACCACAGAGCTTGATAAGGAGAGGATTTAAACCTCTGTTCATGGAGCTACAATCCACCGCTTAAACTCTCAGCCACCCTACCTGTGGCAATCACACGATGATTTTTCTCAACCAACCACAAAGACATTGGCACCCTTTATTTAGTATTTGGTGCCTGAGCCGGAATAGTCGGCACCGCCCTTAGCCTCTTGATTCGGGCAGAGTTAAGCCAACCCGGAGCTCTTCTAGGGGATGACCAGATCTATAACGTAATCGTAACAGCCCATGCCTTCGTTATGATTTTCTTTATAGTCATACCAATTATGATCGGGGGCTTTGGAAACTGATTAATCCCTCTAATAATTGGGGCCCCAGACATAGCATTCCCTCGAATAAATAACATAAGCTTCTGACTCCTCCCACCGTCCTTTCTCCTTCTCCTGGCTTCGTCAGGGGTTGAAGCTGGCGCCGGTACGGGATGGACAGTCTACCCCCCTCTAGCCGGGAACCTCGCCCACGCAGGAGCCTCCGTTGATTTAACTATCTTCTCCCTTCATTTAGCTGGCATTTCCTCAATTTTAGGAGCCATTAACTTTATCACAACCATTATTAACATGAAGCCCCCAGCTATTTCTCAATATCAAACCCCGCTTTTTGTTTGAGCTGTGTTAGTTACTGCTGTCCTTTTATTACTTTCCCTCCCCGTCCTAGCAGCAGGCATTACTATGTTACTCACGGACCGAAATCTAAACACCACTTTCTTTGACCCGGCAGGCGGAGGGGACCCAATTTTATACCAGCACCTCTTTTGATTCTTTGGTCATCCGGAGGTCTATATTCTTATTCTCCCAGGCTTTGGTATGATTTCCCACATCGTTGCATACTATTCCGGTAAAAAAGAACCCTTCGGGTATATAGGAATAGTCTGAGCTATAATAGCCATCGGACTCCTAGGATTTATCGTTTGGGCCCACCATATGTTTACTGTCGGAATAGATGTAGACACTCGTGCCTACTTTACATCTGCCACCATAATCATCGCTATCCCCACCGGAGTAAAAGTATTTAGCTGACTAGCCACACTACACGGCGGCTCAATTAAATGAGAAACACCGCTTCTTTGAGCCCTGGGATTTATTTTCCTATTTACGGTCGGGGGACTCACGGGCATTGTCCTTGCTAATTCCTCATTAGACATTGTTCTCCACGACACTTATTATGTGGTCGCCCACTTTCACTATGTATTATCTATAGGAGCTGTCTTTGCCATTATAGGTGCTTTCGTACACTGATTCCCACTATTTACGGGATATACCCTCCACAGCACATGAACTAAAATCCACTTTGGAATTATATTTATCGGTGTAAATTTAACCTTTTTCCCGCAGCATTTCCTAGGCCTCGCAGGAATGCCCCGACGGTACTCTGACTATCCGGACGCCTACACACTATGAAACACTGTGTCCTCAATCGGGTCTCTTATCTCCTTAGTAGCTGTAATTATATTCCTGTTTATTCTTTGAGAGGCTTTTGCCGCCAAACGAGAAGTAGCGTCAATCGAAATAACTTCAACAAACGTAGAGTGACTGCATGGATGTCCCCCACCCTACCACACATTTGAAGAACCCGCATTTGTTCAAGTACAAGCAAACTAACGAGAAAGGGAGGAATTGAACCCCCATGTGATGGTTTCAAGCCAACCGCATAACCACTCTGCCACTTTCTTCCATAAGACACTAGTAAAACTAGTCTATTACATTGCCTTGTCAAGGCAAAATTGTGGGTTAAAACCCCGCGTGTCTTAAGCACTAGCTATAATGGCACATCCCTCACAACTAGGATTCCAAGACGCGGCCTCCCCTGTAATAGAAGAACTTCTTCATTTCCATGACCACGCTCTTATGATTGTTCTTCTTATCAGCACACTAGTGCTTTATATCATCGTAGCGATAGTCTCTACCAAACTCACTAACAAGTATATCCTTGATTCTCAAGAAATCGAGATTGTTTGAACCGTCCTCCCAGCAGTTATCCTTATTCTTATCGCTCTCCCCTCCCTCCGAATCCTATATCTCATGGACGAAATTAATGACCCGCATCTTACTATTAAAGCAATGGGCCACCAATGATATTGAAGCTACGAGTACACCGACTACGAAGACTTAGGCTTTGACTCTTATATAGTCCCCACCCAAGATTTAGTGCCCGGCCAATTTCGCCTCCTAGAAACAGACCACCGAATAGTTATCCCTGTAGAATCTCCGATCCGAGTTCTCGTCTCGGCTGAAGACGTCCTTCACTCCTGAGCCGTCCCGTCCCTTGGTGTTAAAATAGACGCAGTCCCAGGACGATTAAACCAAACAGCCTTTATTGCCTCTCGACCTGGAGTATTCTACGGACAATGTTCTGAAATCTGCGGGGCAAACCACAGCTTCATACCCATCGTTGTTGAAGCAGTGCCACTCGAACACTTCGAGAAATGATCCACTGTAATACTTGAAGATGCCTCACTAAGAAGCTAAACCGGGAATAGCGTTAGCCTTTTAAGCTAAAGATTGGTGGCCCCCAACCGCCCCTAGTGACATGCCCCAACTCAACCCCGCCCCCTGATTTGCTATTTTAGTATTCTCATGACTGGTTTTCTTAACTGTTATTCCCCCCAAAGTCCTAGGCCACATCTTCACAAATGAGCCTACTTCACAAAGCACTGAAAAAACTAAACCTGAACCCTGAAACTGACCATGACACTAAGCTTCTTCGACCAGTTTATGAGCCCCACATATCTAGGCATCCCACTTATTGCCGTGGCACTAACCATTCCCTGAATTCTCTTCCCTACCCCCTCCGCCCGTTGACTAAACAACCGTCTAATCACTCTACAAGGATGGTTCATCAACCGATTTACTCAGCAACTTCTTTTACCCCTCAACTTAGGAGGCCATAAATGAGCAGTTCTACTAACCTCCCTAATACTATTCCTTATTACCCTAAATATACTGGGCCTACTTCCGTATACATTTACCCCTACCACACAACTCTCCCTAAATATAGGCCTTGCAGTACCACTATGACTAGCAACAGTAATTATTGGCATGCGGAACCAACCCACCGCTGCCCTTGGTCACCTCTTGCCCGAAGGAACCCCCGTCCCTTTAATCCCGGTGCTTATTATTATCGAAACAATTAGCCTTTTTATTCGCCCCCTCGCCCTTGGTGTACGACTTACAGCCAATCTTACGGCAGGCCACCTTCTTATTCAACTGATCGCCACAGCAGCCTTCGTCCTCCTACCCCTCATACCCACAGTAGCGATCTTAACCTCTATTGTCCTGTTCTTACTTACCCTTCTTGAAATTGCCGTTGCTATGATCCAAGCCTATGTCTTTGTTCTACTCCTAAGCCTTTATTTACAAGAAAACGTCTAATGGCACACCAAGCACACGCATACCACATGGTTGACCCAAGCCCCTGACCTCTAACCGGCGCAATTGCCGCCCTTTTACTTACATCAGGCACTGCAGTCTGATTCCACTTCCACTCACTTACACTACTCGCCATGGGAAATATTCTATTACTTCTTACCATATACCAATGATGGCGAGACATTATTCGAGAAGGCACCTTCCAAGGACACCACACACCCCCGGTCCAAAAAGGGCTACGATACGGCATAATCTTATTTATTACCTCCGAAGTATTCTTTTTCTTAGGCTTCTTCTGAGCTTTCTACCACTCTAGTTTAGCACCCTCGCCTGAGTTAGGGGGCTGCTGGCCCCCCACAGGCATTATTACTCTTGACCCATTTGAAGTTCCACTTCTTAATACTGCAGTCCTTCTAGCATCTGGTGTTACCGTTACATGAGCCCACCATAGCATTATAGAGGGGGAACGAAAACAAACCGTTCAAGCTCTTACTCTCACTATCTTATTGGGATTCTACTTCACTTTCCTTCAAGGTATAGAATATTACGAAGCCCCCTTTACAATCGCTGATGGCGTATACGGCTCTACCTTCTTTGTTGCCACAGGATTCCACGGCCTACATGTAATTATTGGCTCTACCTTTCTAGCCATCTGCCTCCTACGACAAATTCAATACCATTTTACATCTGAACACCACTTCGGCTTTGAAGCTGCCGCCTGATATTGACACTTTGTAGACGTCGTATGACTGTTCCTGTACGTCTCTATTTACTGATGAGGCTCATAATCTTTCTAGTATTAATACGTATAAGTGACTTCCAATCACCCGGTCTTGGTTAAAATCCAAGGAAAGATAATGAACTTGATTACAACAATCCTTGCTATTACCATCACATTGTCCGCAGTACTAGCCACTATTTCTTTCTGATTACCACAAATTTCCCCCGACGCAGAAAAACTCTCCCCCTACGAATGTGGATTTGACCCCCTAGGATCCGCCCGCCTGCCCTTTTCCCTACGCTTCTTCCTAATCGCCATCCTATTCCTCCTATTTGACCTAGAAATTGCCCTCCTCCTTCCATTGCCCTGGGGAGATCAACTTACCACCCCAGCCCTTACACTTGCCTGATCCACTGCCGTGCTTGCCCTCCTCACTCTAGGCCTAATCTATGAGTGAACCCAGGGGGGCTTAGAATGAGCCGAATAGGCAGTTAGTCCAAAACAAGACCCTTGATTTCGGCTCAAAAGACCATGGTTTAAGTCCATGACCGCCTTATGACACCAGTACACTTCAGCTTTACCTCAGCCTTTATCCTAGGGCTTATAGGACTCGCATTTCACCGCACCCATCTTCTCTCGGCCCTTCTATGTTTAGAAGGTATAATATTATCTCTATTTATTGCCCTATCCCTATGGGCCCTCCAGATAGAAGCAACTGGCTACTCAGTAGCTCCCATACTTCTGCTAGCATTTTCAGCCTGTGAGGCCAGCGCAGGCCTAGCCCTGCTAGTAGCAACTGCACGAACTCATGGCACGGACCGCCTCCAAAGCCTAAATCTACTCCAATGTTAAAAATCCTGATCCCTACACTCATGCTTATCCCAACGATTTGACTTAGCCCCGCAAAATGACTATGAACTACATCAATCGCACAGAGTTTAATTATCGCCTTAGCAAGTTTATCCTGACTTAAATGATCATCAGAAACCGGGTGGTCCTCCTCTAACCTTTATCTAGCAACCGACCCCTTATCAACACCTCTGCTAGTATTAACCTGCTGATTATTACCCCTTATAATCCTTGCTAGCCAAAATCACATCTCTCCTGAACCCCTAAACCGCCAACGAACCTACATCTCCCTTCTGGTCTCCCTTCAAACATTTCTAATCTTAGCATTCGGGGCCACAGAAATCATCATATTTTACATCATATTTGAAGCCACACTACTCCCGACCCTTATCATTATCACCCGGTGAGGAAATCAAACAGAACGTCTTAACGCCGGCACCTACTTCTTATTCTATACCTTAGCAGGCTCCCTACCACTCCTCGTAGCCCTACTTTTACTACAAAACGACAGCGGGACCCTATCTATATTTACTCTCCAATACACAAAACCTCTGCACCTATTAACGTGAGGGGATAAATTATGATGAGCTGCCTGTCTCTTAGCTTTTCTTGTAAAAATACCTCTGTACGGAGTACACCTTTGACTTCCAAAAGCACACGTAGAAGCCCCAATCGCAGGATCCATAATCCTCGCAGCTGTCCTCCTTAAACTGGGAGGCTACGGCATGATACGCATAATAGTTATATTAGACCCACTAACCAAAGAGCTGGCTTACCCCTTTATTGTTTTGGCCCTCTGAGGCATTATTATGACTGGATCTATTTGCCTACGTCAAACGGACCTGAAATCACTAATCGCATATTCTTCAGTAGGCCATATAGGATTAGTAGCAGGGGGCATTATGATCCAAACACCCTGAGGATTCACTGGTGCAATTATCCTTATAATCGCACACGGTCTCGCCTCCTCAGCACTATTCTGCTTAGCCAACACTAGTTATGAACGCACACACAGCCGTACTATGCTTTTAGCTCGCGGAATACAAATAGTTCTTCCCCTAATGACCACTTGATGATTCGTAGCTAGTTTAGCTAATCTGGCTCTCCCACCTCTCCCTAATCTAATAGGAGAACTAATGATCATCACTTCCATATTTAACTGATCATATTGAACCCTACTTCTCACTGGACTAGGCACATTAATTACAGCAAGCTACTCCCTTTATCTGTTCTTAATAACCCAACGGGGGCCCCTGCCCTCCCACATCATCGCCCTTGAACCCACCCACACCCGGGAACACCTACTTATTACTTTACATCTCATCCCCATTGTCCTCCTAATTCTGAAACCGGAACTTATGTGAGGTTGATGTTTCTGTAGATATAGTTTAACCAAAACATTAGATTGTGATTCTAAAGACAGAGGTTAAAGTCCTCTTATTCACCGAGAGAAATCTGTTGATGTTAGAGACTGCTAATCTTCTATCCCCTTGGTTAAATTCCGTGGTTCACTCGTGCTTCTAAAGGATAACAGCTCATCCGTTGGTCTTAGGAACCAAAAACTCTTGGTGCAAATCCAAGTAGTAGCTATGCACCCGACTACACTCATCCTAAGCTCAACCCTTTTAATTATCTTCGCACTTCTCACTTACCCCCTTATCACCACCCTAAACCCAATCCCCCAACATGAAAACTGAGCCCTTACTCACGTAAAAACCGCTATCAAAACAGCTTTCCTAGTAAGCCTACTCCCCCTCTTTATTTTCCTAGACCAAGGAACCGAAACAATTGTTACTAATTGACAATGGATAAACACCACAACCTTCGACATCAACCTCAGTTTTAAATTTGACCACTATTCCATTATTTTCACCCCCATTGCCCTCTACGTAACCTGATCTATTCTCGAATTTGCATCCTGATATATACATGCCGACCCCAATATAAACCGATTCTTTAAATATCTCCTCCTCTTCCTAATTGCCATAATTATCTTAGTAACCGCCAACAACATATTCCAACTATTTATCGGCTGAGAAGGAGTTGGCATTATATCGTTCCTCCTCATTGGATGATGACACGGCCGAGCTGACGCTAATACAGCTGCCATACAAGCTGTGATTTATAACCGAGTCGGAGACATTGGACTTATTCTAAGCATAGCATGATTCGCAACAAACCTTAACTCCTGAGAAATTCAACAAATATTTGCCTCTTCAAAAGGACTTGACCTTACACTCCCACTCATAGGCCTCATTCTAGCCGCCACCGGTAAATCAGCGCAATTTGGACTTCATCCGTGACTTCCTTCCGCGATAGAAGGTCCTACGCCGGTATCTGCCCTACTTCACTCTAGCACTATAGTCGTAGCGGGCATCTTTCTTTTAATTCGACTCCACCCTCTTATAGAAAATAACCAAACAGCCCTAACCACCTGCTTATGTCTAGGAGCCCTCACCACCTTGTTTACTGCTACCTGCGCCCTAACACAAAACGACATCAAAAAAATCGTCGCATTTTCTACATCAAGTCAACTGGGACTGATAATAGTAACCATCGGACTTAACCAACCACAATTAGCCTTCTTACATATCTGTACCCACGCATTCTTTAAAGCTATGCTATTCCTCTGCTCCGGCTCAATCATTCACAGCTTAAATGATGAACAAGACATTCGTAAAATAGGAGGCATACATAACCTTACCCCCCTTACTTCGTCCTGCCTTACAATTGGAAGCTTGGCACTTACTGGAACTCCATTCTTAGCAGGATTCTTTTCCAAAGATGCTATTATTGAAGCCTTAAATACCTCTCACCTTAACGCCTGAGCCCTCACTCTTACCTTACTGGCCACCTCTTTCACTGCCGTTTACAGCCTCCGAGTAATCTTCTTCGTCTCTATGGGACACCCCCGCTTTACAGCTGTAACCCCTATTAATGAAAACAACCCCTCCGTAATCAACCCGATCAAACGACTAGCCTGAGGAAGCATCATTGCAGGACTTCTAATTACCTCAAACTTCCTGCCCTCCAAAACCCCAGTAATAACTATACCTCTCTCATTAAAATTGGCCGCCCTCCTAGTTACCATCTCAGGCCTTCTAATTGCATTAGAACTTGCATCATTAACTGGTAAACAGTTTAAAACTACGCCCAACCTCGTTACCCATAACTTCTCAAACATACTTGGGTTCTTTCCTGCCGTCGTCCACCGATTAGCCCCAAAACTAAACTTAACCCTAGGACAAACTATTGCCAGCCAGATAGTAGATCAAACATGATTTGAAAAAATCGGCCCGAAAGGAGTTATCTCAACTAACCTACCCATAGTCACAACAACAAGCAATATCCAACAAGGCATAATTAAAACATACCTCACTCTATTTTTCCTCTCAACAGCTCTGGCCGTTCTACTTACATTAACCTAAACTGCTCGAAGCGCCCCTCGACTTAACCCCCGAGTTAACTCCAACACCACAAAAAGTGTTAATAGAAGCACCCACGCGCATGCAATTAACATCCCACCGCCGTAAGAGTATATTAGAGCCACGCCACTGGTATCACCCCGCAAAACAGAAAACTCCTTAAATTCATCTACCGCCACCCACGAGGTTTCATACCATCCACCCCAAAACCAACCCGCTACCAACACCACCCCCACTGTATATACCACTACATACCCTAAAACCGAACGATCCCCCCAAGACTCAGGAAAGGGCTCAGCAGCCAAAGCCGCTGAATAAGCAAACACTACGAGCATCCCTCCTAAATAAATCAAAAATAATACCAATGATAAGAAAGACCCCCCATGACCGACCAAAACCCCACATCCCACGCCTGCCGCTACAACCAACCCCAAAGCAGCAAAGTATGGGGCAGGGTTAGAAGCAACAGCCACAAGCCCTAAAACCAACCCAAAAAGAAATAAAGACACAAGATAAGTCATAATTCCTGCTCGGACTTTAACCGAAACTAATGACTTGAAAAACCACCGTTGTTATTCAACTACAAGAACCTAATGGCCAACCTCCGAAAAACCCACCCACTCCTAAAAATTGCTAATGACGCACTAGTCGACCTCCCTGCCCCCTCTAATATCTCAGTCTGATGAAACTTTGGTTCACTCTTAGGCCTATGTTTGGCCACCCAAATTCTTACCGGACTCTTCCTAGCCATACACTACACCTCCGATATTTCAACAGCTTTTTCCTCTATGTGCCATATCTGCCGAGATGTAAGTTACGGCTGACTCATCCGGAATATCCACGCTAACGGAGCATCTTTCTTCTTTATCTGTATTTACATACATATCGCCCGGGGACTCTACTACGGGTCCTACCTATATAAAGAAACCTGAAATATTGGAGTAGTATTACTACTTCTAACTATAATGACTGCCTTTGTAGGCTACGTTCTTCCATGAGGACAAATATCCTTCTGAGGAGCCACTGTAATCACAAACCTCCTCTCCGCTGTCCCTTACGTAGGAGGTGCCCTTGTACAATGAATTTGAGGCGGATTTTCTGTAGACAACGCCACCCTAACCCGATTTTTCGCCTTTCACTTCCTATTCCCCTTCGTTATTGCAGCCGCCACAGTACTTCACCTTCTATTTCTACATGAAACCGGGTCCAATAACCCAGCAGGGATTAACTCCGACGCCGACAAAATCTCATTCCACCCCTACTTCTCGTACAAAGACCTCCTCGGTTTCGTAGCTATATTGCTTGGCCTAACAACCCTAGCTCTTTTCGCACCTAACCTCCTAGGAGACCCGGACAATTTCACACCAGCCAACCCCCTAGTTACCCCACCACACATCAAGCCCGAGTGATACTTCTTATTCGCCTATGCAATTCTCCGATCTATCCCCAATAAACTAGGAGGGGTACTCGCCCTTTTATTCTCAATCCTCGTCCTCATAGTTGTCCCGATCCTCCACACCTCCAAACAGCGCGGACTAACCTTTCGACCACTAACTCAATTCTTATTCTGAACCCTGGTAGCAGACATACTAATCCTCACCTGAATTGGGGGCATGCCTGTAGAACACCCATTTATCATTATCGGCCAAGTTGCCTCTGTGATTTACTTCACCATCTTCCTAGTCCTCGCCCCCTTAGCCGGTTGGGCCGAAAATAAAGCCCTTGAATGAGCCTGCCCTAGTAGCTCAGCGCCAGAGCGCCGGTCTTGTAATCCGGAAGTCGGAGGTTAAAACCCTCCCTAGTGCTCAGAGAGAGGAGATTTTAACTCCCACCCTTAACTCCCAAAGCTAAGATTCTAAATTAAACTACCCTCTGACGCCCCCTAATATGTACAATAATGAATGTTGTATCTCAACAAATTAGTGTTATAACACATCTATGTATAATATTGCATATTGTGTATTTACCCATATATACAATACCTGTATGATGAGTAGTACATCATATGTATTATCAACATAAGTGAATTTAAGCCCTCATATATCAGCATAAACCCAAGATTTACATAAGCTAAACACGTGATAATAACCAACTAGGTTGTTTTAACCTAGGTAATTGCTACATTAACAAAACTCCAACTAACACGGGCTCCGTCTTTACCCACCAACTTTCAGCATCAGTCCTACTTAATGTAGTAAGAACCGACCAACGATTTATCAGTAGGCATACTCTTATTGATGGTCAGGGGCAGATATCGTATTAGGTAACATCTCGTGAATTATTCCTGGCATTTGGTTCCTAAGTCGAGGGCTATCCTTAAGAAACCAGCCCCTGAAAGCCGAATGTAAAGCATCTGGTTAATGGTGTCAATCTTATTGTTCGTTACCCACCAAGCCGGGCGTTCTCTTATATGCATAGGGTTCTCCTTTTTTTTTTTTCCTTTCAGCTTGCATATACAAGTGCAAGCAAAGAAATCTAGCAAGGTCGAACTAGATCTTGAATTCCAGAGAACCCATGTATCATGGTGAAATGATATTCTATAAAGAATCACATATTTGGATATCAAGTGCATAAAGTCTAATATTCTCTTCACAAATACCTGTGTTATCTCCCCGGCTTCCGCGCGGTAAACCCCCCTACCCCCCTACACCGAAAGATCCTTATGTTCCTGTTAAACCCCTAAACCAGGAGATCTAAAATCAGCATTAATATTTTTATATTACATTAATAAACTTAATGCACTTTATAACATCAAGCAATAACGCTCAACAGGCCAGCTCTCATAAATAAAGTATACATTAACTTTAAAAAACCTTATAATGCCTGCACCGATGGTTATTAGGTAACCCCCCCCCGGCACCATGGCCCTCT